GATGAAGTGCCTGAGAAAAGGATTATCTTGATAGGATAAAACACGTATAATTTTACCTTCATTATATCTGACAGAATTAAACTATCCCCTGGAGTATCAAAAACCCCTATACCTCTTATACTAAAATATAAAAAGATAAGCTAAATTAAGCTTTTGGGTTCATACCCCGACAATAAAGACCTTCTTTTCTTTTTAATAACAAAAATATATAAATTAATATTTTTAACGATCTTAGTAATAAGAACATTAATCTCAATCTCAGCCTATACTTGGCTAGGAATATGAATCGGATTAGAAGTAAATCTGCTATCAATTATTCCTATTATTCAAAATAAAAATATACTATCTTCAGAATCATCAATCAAATATTTTATTACTCAAGCCCTTGCCTCCACAATCATTCTAATAAGAATTATTATCATAATATGAAAATATAATTTCCACTCAAGAATAAACAACTCAAGAATTCTTATAGTTATAAATTCAGGACTTTTATTAAAAATGGGGATAGCCCCGCTCCATTTTTGATTTCCAGAAGTTCTTGAAGGATTAAACTGAAATAATTGTATATTAATACTAACATGACAAAAAATTACCCCTATGATTTTATTGATATACAATACAGAATTTACATTATTTTATTCAACAATTATTATTTCAGGAATAATTATTAGAAGAATCATAAGAATAAATCAAATTAGAATTCGAAAATTAATAGCTTTTTCGTCTATTAACCACATAGGATGAATAATAGCAGGTATAATTACAGAAAAAACAGTTTGAATACTATATTTTACAATTTACTCATTAATTACAGTTAATATTGCCTTTATAATAAAAAACATCTATTATTTAAATCAATTATTCCCAAAGCTCAATACATCCCCCTCAATAAAAATATTTTTTATATTAAATTTTTTATCCCTGAGAGGGATCCCCCCATTCCTGGGGTTCTTACCAAAATGAATAGTAATTCAAACCATAGTTGAAAAAAACATATTTACATTAAGAATTATTATAATTGTATTCACCCTAATTATAATCTATGTTTATATACGAATCATGATAATTACTATCATCATAAAAACCAATCAAAGAAATTGAGCTCTTAAATTAAACACAAAAATTAATAATATACCAATTAGTATATTAAACTTCTTTATAATTATAAGATTAGTCCTAGTAACAATTATGTTAAATATAATCTAAAGGATTTAAGTTAACATAAACTACCAACCTTCAAAGTTGCCAATAAAGTCTGCTTTAAGCCTTACTATTACAGCAAACTCTGATTGAAATACCAATAAGTTAAATTAAAAAAAAGTGAAAATAAGTTTTGGATTTAAAAATCACCTTTAAATTTGCAATTTAAAATCATAATTGAATACAAAACTAGTAAAAGGAATAATTCCGTAAATAAATTTACAATTTATCACCTAACCTCGGTCATTTTACTTAATAAATGATTATTTTCAACAAACCATAAAGACATTGGAACACTATACTTTATTTTTGGTGCTTGAGCTGGAATACTAGGTACTTCCCTTAGATTATTAATCCGAGCTGAACTCGGAAATCCCGGCTCATTAATTGGAAATGATCAAATTTACAATGTAATTGTAACTGCTCATGCTTTCATCATAATTTTCTTTATAGTTATACCTATTATAATTGGAGGATTCGGAAACTGGCTAGTCCCCCTAATATTAGGAGCTCCTGACATGGCCTTCCCTCGAATAAATAATATAAGGTTCTGATTACTCCCCCCATCTCTATCCCTTCTTTTAATAAGAAGATTAGTTGAAAATGGGGCAGGAACAGGATGAACAGTTTATCCCCCCTTATCGAGAAATATTGCCCACAGAGGGTCCTCAGTAGACCTCGCAATTTTTAGACTACATCTAGCAGGAATTTCTTCTATTTTAGGGGCAGTTAATTTCATCTCAACTATTATTAATATACGATCCCTCGGAATAACTTTTGACCGGCTACCTTTATTTGTATGAGCTGTACTAATTACTGCAATTCTCCTCCTTCTTTCTCTCCCTGTTTTAGCAGGGGCTATCACAATACTCTTAACCGACCGAAATTTAAATACATCATTTTTTGACCCCGCTGGTGGGGGAGACCCAATTTTATATCAACATTTATTTTGATTTTTTGGACATCCTGAAGTATATATTCTTATTCTTCCTGGATTCGGAATAATCTCCCATATCATTAGCCAAGAAAGAGGAAAAAAAGAAACCTTTGGATCAATTGGAATAATCTATGCAATAATAGCAATTGGACTATTGGGGTTCGTAGTTTGAGCCCACCATATATTTACAGTTGGAATAGACGTTGATACTCGGGCTTACTTCACCTCAGCAACAATAATTATTGCAGTACCTACAGGAATTAAAATTTTTAGATGACTAGCCACTATCCACGGAACCCAAATCAATTACTCCCCTCAAATATTATGAGCACTAGGTTTTATTTTTCTTTTTACAATTGGAGGATTAACTGGAGTAATTTTAGCTAATTCTTCTATTGATATTATTCTTCATGATACTTATTATGTTGTAGCCCACTTTCACTATGTACTGTCAATAGGAGCAGTATTTGCAATTATAGGAGGAATCGTAAACTGATTTCCTTTATTCACAGGATTTTCATTAAACGAAAAACTTCTAAAAATTCAATTCTTCTCAATATTTATTGGAGTAAATTTAACATTTTTTCCCCAGCATTTTTTAGGATTAAGAGGAATACCTCGACGATATTCAGACTACCCAGATGCTTATCTTTCATGGAATCTAGTATCATCAGTAGGGTCATTGATTAGAACAGCTAGAATCCTCCTTATAGTCTATATCATATGAGAAAGTATAAATTCAATACGAAAAAATATTTTTGTTATAAATATACCAACATCAAATGAATGAATACAAAATACTCCTCCCATAGAACACACTTATTCTGAATTACCAATACTAGTTAATTTCTAATATGGCAGAATAGTGCAATGGACTTAAGACCCATATATAAAGTTTAACTTTTCTTAGAATAATGGCAACATGATTAAACCTAAATTCTCAAGATAGAATTTCACCTCTAATAGAACAACTAATCTTCTTTCATGATCACACAATAATGATTCTGGTAATAATTACCCTAATTGTACTTTATATTATACTGTCAGTAATAATTAATAAATATATCAATCGACTTCTTCTTGAAGGACAAATAATTGAATTAATTTGAACCATTGCCCCAGGAGTAACATTAATTTTTATTGCCCTTCCTAGACTACAATTATTGTACTTATTAGATGAAATTAACTGCCCATTAGTATCAATTAAATCAATAGGCCATCAATGATATTGATCTTACGAACTATCCGATTTCAAAAAAGCAGAATTTGACTCTTACATAATCCCATCTAATGAACAGAAACTATACTCATTCCGCCTATTAGAAGTTGATAACCGACTGGTACTACCAGTAAACACCCAAATTCGAATAATAGTCTCATCATCAGATGTAATTCATTCCTGAACTATCCCTTCTTCAAGAGTAAAAATTGACGCAACCCCTGGGCGATTAAATCAAACAACATTTTTTATAAACCGAACTGGAGTATTTTTTGGACAGTGCTCAGAAATTTGTGGAACAAATCATAGATTTATACCAATTGTGGTAGAAAGAGTTTTACCTAAATACTTTATCAGATGAGTAAAAAATCTCTCATTAGATGACTGAAAGCAAGTACTGGTCTCTTAAACCACATAATAGTAAATTAGCAATTACTTCTAATGAAAAATTTAGTTAATATAATAACATTAACTTGTCAAGTTAAAATAATTAATAAATAATAATTTTTAATTCCACAAATAGCCCCTTTAAGATGATTAAATCTATTTATTTATTTTATTCTAGTATTTATTATATTCAATACAATAAATTATTTTTCACTTATATATATAAACAAAAGAGAAAAACAAAAGAAATCAATTAAAACACTTTCATGAAAATGATAACAAACCTATTCTCAAGATTTGACCCCTCCACAAGAATAAATTTATCCTTAAATTGAATAAGAATCCTGCTTGGCCTTATTGTTTTACCAAGAATATTCTGAATTATCCCCTCACGAATCAACTTTTTATGAATTAAACTATGCTTAATTTTAAGAAATGAATTTAAAATTATTCTTAAAATCAAAAAAATAAAAAGATCAACATTAATTTTTGTATCATTATTTTCACTAATCCTTTTTAATAACGTCCTAAGTTTATTCCCATATATTTTCTCAAGAACAAGACATTTAGTATTAACTCTAACATTATCCCTCCCTTTATGATTAAGATTCATAATCTATGGATGAATAAATAATACAACTCACATATTTGCTCATTTAGTCCCTCAAGGAACCCCCGCTGTTCTTATACCTTTTATAGTATGTATCGAAACCATTAGAAATATCATCCGCCCAGGAACCTTGGCAATTCGGCTAACAGCAAATATAATTGCAGGCCACTTATTATTAACTTTAATAGGAAGAACAGGAAATAAATTATCACTATTAATAATTAATATATTAATTATATCTCAATTACTTCTACTCTTGTTAGAATCTGCTGTAGCAATCATTCAATCATATGTATTTTCTATTTTAAGAACTTTATATTCTAGAGAAGTTAATTAATGGTAAACAAAAACCACACTTACCACCTTGTAGAAGTTAGCCCCTGACCAATCTTAGGTGCATTTAGAACAATAATTATACTAACAGGAGTAATTAAATGATTCCATATCTATCAAATAAACTTATTCATAATTGGGTCATTATGTACTATTATAGTAATAATCCAGTGATGACGAGACACTACCCGAGAAGGAACATTCCAAGGACTTCATACCCTAAAAGTAGTTAAAGGACTACGCTGAGGGATAATTTTATTTATTACATCAGAAGTTCTATTTTTTGTTTCATTTTTCTGAAGATTTTTCCATAGAAGATTGGCCCCCTCTATCGAAATTGGAATAATCTGACCCCCTAAAAGAATTATCCCCTTTAATCCAATTCAAATTCCACTATTAAACACAACAATCCTAATTTCTTCAGGAATCACTGTCACATGAGCTCATCATAGATTAATAGAAAATGATTATAAACAAGCAATTTATAGCTTAGGTATTACTATTTTATTAGGAATTTATTTTTCTATCCTACAAGCCTATGAATATATAGAATCTACCTTTACTATTGCAGACTCCGTTTACGGATCAAGATTTTTTATAGCAACAGGATTCCATGGGATCCACGTAATAATTGGAACTACTTTCCTCGCTGTATGCTTATTACGACAATTTAAAAACCACTTCTCATCAACCCACCATTTTGGATTTGAGGCTGCAGCCTGATATTGACATTTTGTTGATGTAGTATGACTTTTCCTTTATATTTCAATTTATTGATGAGGTAGCTATTTATATAGTATAAAAATTATTTTTAACTTCCAATTAAAAGATCTAACTAATTAGTATAAATAATTATTATTGTAAAAACCTTTAGATTAATTACATTTATATTATCCTTTATTGTAATAATACTAGCAAGATTACTTTCAAAGAAATCTATTATTGACCGAGAAAAGAGATCGCCTTTTGAATGCGGCTTTGACCCAAAATCCTCTGCTCGTATACCCTTTTCCTTGCAATTCTTTTTAATCGCAATAATTTTTCTAATTTTTGATGTAGAAATTACACTTCTCCTACCTCTTGTAATTACAATTAAAATTACAAGAATCTTAACCTTCTCAATAATTACCTCTTTATTTATTTTAATTCTACTAATAGGATTATACCATGAGTGGAACCAGGGAGCCTTAAATTGAGCCATCTAGGATAATAGTTAAAATTAACATTTAATTTGCACTTAAAAAATATTGGTTATCAATTTATCTTAAATAAGAAACAAAAATTTGTTATTAGTTTCGACCTAATCCTTTGATGATAACCATCCTTATTTTTAAATGAAACCAAAAAGAGGTTTATCACTGTTAATGATATAAATGAATAAAAATTCCATTTAAAGAAATATGTAATTCAAAATGAAACTTCTAATTTCAACTTTAAGCAGTGAAACTCTGTTTATATTTCTATTTATATAGTTTATATAAAACATTACATTTTCATTGTAAAATTAAACTAAGTTTTATAAATATTTTAAGATCTAAAATCTCCTTAATATCTTCAATATTATGCTCTAAATAAGCTATTAAAATAAATAACTAATAATATAATAAAAATAACTAATAAAATAAAATAAACCTTTAAACTATTATTAAATAACAATTGACTAATCTTAGAGGTCCCTGTAATATTATTGTATAAATTTTGTGCTCCAAAATACTCAAGTCACCCTAAATCCACATTTTTATAATAAAAATCTCTAAACTTCAAAAAATAATAATTAATCAAATAAGTAGATAAGACAGATATATTTAATATAGAAGAAAAAAATAAACTAATAACCAATAAATTTATTGATTTAAGATCATGATTATATCCAAAATTAGAAAATTCATATCCTACCCATAAACCAAATATAATACAAAAAATAACTATTATCTTTAAACTTAACGGTAAACAAATAAAATAAGGTGTAGGAAAAATTATTCAAGAAAGCATTCTACCTCCAAAAATAACTAATAAAATAAGCCCCCTTATTCCCTTAAGTATAATCTTACCTTGGTCTCTTAAATTATTTAATATATAAAAATTATATACCCTGAATAATGAATAATAACATAAACGAAAGGTATACCTGACAGTTAACCCAATTGAAATATAAAAAATAAAATATATAAATATATTTATATAATTCATAGAAAAAACTTCTAAAATTAAATCCTTAGAATAAAACCCAGCTAAAAAAGGCAACCCACATAAAGAAAAATTAGAAATATTAAAAAAAGTACAAGTTAAAGGCATAAAATTAATTAAAGAACCTATATATCGAATATCCTGACAGTTCATTAAATTATGAATTATACACCCTGCACATATAAAAAGAAGAGCCTTAAATAAAGCATGAGAAAGAAGATGAAAAAAAGCAAGATTATAATCACCTAAAAATAAAATTCTCATTATTAACCCAAGTTGCCTCAAAGTTGATAAAGCAATAATTTTTTTTAAATCAAATTCAAAATTAGCGCCCAGCCCAGATATAAATATAGTTAAACTAGAAATAAATAATATAACAAATATTAAATTTGGACTAAAACAAAAATTAAAACGAATTATTAAATAAACCCCAGCAGTTACTAATGTAGAAGAATGAACTAAAGAAGATACGGGAGTTGGGGCAGATATTGCAGCCGGCAACCAAGATGAAAAAGGAATTTGAGCTCTTTTAGTTAATGCGGATAAAATAACAAAATAACTAATAATCTTTATATCAAAATCTTCCTTTATAAAATCGAGATAAAAAATAAAATTTCAGCTACCGTAATTTATTATTCAAGCCACTGCTATAAGAATCCCTACATCACCAATTCGATTTGATAGGGCAGTTAGTATACCTGCATTTAAAGACTTATTATTTTGATAATAAATAACTAAACAATAAGAGACTAAGCCTAAGCCATCTCAACCTAATAAAATTCTAATTAAATTAGGACTAATAATTAAAAATATTATTGACATAACAAATAAAAATACTAAAAAAATAAATCGATTAATATTTAAATCACCAAACATATATTCCTCTCTGTAGTAAATTACTATCCTAGAAATAAATAAAACAAATCTCATAAAAAGTAAAGATATCCAATCAAATAAAATAGACATAAAAATAATGTTTGAATTTAAAGTTATTAATTCATACTCAAAAATAATCATTAAATCTATTATTATAAAATAAAGCCTTAACCAAAAAAAAGATAAACTAAAAAAAAATAAAAAAACAAATATTATAAAACAAATTGAAATTATTTAAAATACTAAGTATATCTTTGACGCCACAAATGAAAATTTTATTTAAACTATTTAAATAATATATAAAAATATCCCCACACATAAAAACTAAATTAAGAGGAACCCAATGTAAAAATAATAATAAATATTCTCGAACATTACCTAAAGAAAAAGAATAAAGACCCTGGTGTAAAATACCATGTTGAGTATGAGAATATAAATATAAAGAATAAGCCGCCCCAAAAAAAGAAATAAAAGAAAGAAAAATAAAAGTTAATCATCTCCAAGAAATAATTCTATTAATTAACATAATTTCACCAAAAAGATTTAAAGAAAAGGGAGCCCCCATATTAGAAGAACAAAGTAAAAATCATCATAAAGATATTCTAGGTATAAGATTAATCAACCCCTTATTTAAAAATAAACTACGACTTGATAAACGTTCATAAGAAATATTTGCTAAACAAAAAAGCCCAGAAGAACAAAGCCCATGAGCAATTATTATTAAAAATGAACCATAAAATCCTCAAACATTTAAAGTTATTAACCCAGATAATACAAGTCCTATATGAGAAACAGAAGAATAAGCAATTAAAGATTTAATATCTATCTGACGAAGACAAACCAAAGAGATAAAAAATCCCCCAATTAAACTAATAACAATAAATACAAAATTAACCTTTAACCCAGTCTCTATAAAAATTTTTATAAAACGAAAAAGCCCATACCCCCCTAGCTTTAATATTACCCCCGCCAAAATTATAGAACCAGACACGGGAGCCTCAACATGAGCCTTAGGTAACCATAAATGAACAAAATATATAGGAATTTTAATTAAAAAAACTAAAATAATACAAATATATAAATATAAAGAATTAATATTAAAAACAAAAAAAAAATCAAGACTATTATTGTTATTATATAAGTAAAATAAAGAAACTATTATAGGAAAAGACCCAAATAAAGTATATATAAATATATATATCCCAGCCTGAATACGCTCCGGTGGATAACCCCAACCCAAAATTAGTAATAAAGTAGGAATTAGCCTTATCTCAAAAAATAAATAAAATACAAATATATTTATTGAACAAAAAGTCAAAACTAAAAAAATTAAAAGAAATAAAATTACAAGCCTAAAAAACAAAGAAAAACTATTATAAAAATAAACCTTTTCACTAGCCATCAATATTAATAAACAAATCCAGACACTTAATAAAATTATAAAAAAAGATAAATAATCACAACCAAAAAAATAACTAATTGAGGAAAAAAAAAGATTATATCCATACCTGAAAAAGAAAAAAATAAATAAACAAAAAAAAAGAAACTGAATTAATCAAAAATAATTACCAAAAAAGCATAAAGGAATCACAAAAAACAAAAACAAAATAAATTTTATCATAAAATATTAAAAGAATTAAAATAATCATTACCATATACACGAACTAAAGAAACTAAAATAGATAAACCTAAAGCCCCCTCACAAACTCTTAAAGATAAAAAAATCATTAAAAAATATCTCTCATAAAATAAACCTAAAATAAATATACCTAACCCAAAAAATAAAGACAAAACAATAAATTCAAGCCTTAAAAGTATTAAAAGTAAATGCCTACACTTCAAACATAAAACTAACACTCCAACAAAATATATAAAAATAAAAACCCCCTGACTATAAATTAACATTGTTTTAATAATTTAAATTAAAATATTGGTCTTGTAAACCAAAAATAAGTAACCTTTTAAAACTTCAGAGAAAAATAAATTATTCTTCATTAACTTCCAAAATTAATATTTTACATAAACTATTCTCTGCATAATAATTATATTATTAATAATAACAACAACAATAATATTTATATTTATCTCTCACCCATTAACTATAGGAATAACTCTTTTAATTCAAACACTATTAATTGCAATGTGAATTGGATTATTATCAATAAATTTTTGATACTCCTATATTTTATTTATCATTATAGTAGGAGGAATACTAATCCTATTCATTTATATAACGAGAGTAGCCTCAAATGAAAAATTCAAATTCAAAATTATACCATTAATAACAACAATAATATTATTAATAACAAGAACAATTATATTCAAAAACAAAATATTCCCTCTTATAAACTCAGATACATTAACAATTAAAAGTAAACTTATATTTACAGTATCTTTAAATAAATTTTTAATATACCCAATAATAATAATATCCCTAACAATTATTATCTACTTATTAATTGCCTTAATTGCTGTTAGTAAAATTACTAATATTAAAAGAGGCCCTTTACGAAAAAATATTTAATGAAAATTATAAAAAAAAACCCATTATTTAAAATTGCCAATAATGCCCTTATTGACCTTCCTTCGCCATCAAATATTTCAAGATGATGAAATTTTGGATCCTTATTAGGTATATGCCTTATCATTCAAGTACTAACCGGACTATTCCTTGCTATACACTACTGCTCTGATATTTCATTGGCATTCAATAGAATAATTCATATTTGCCGAGATGTAAATTATGGATGATTAATACGAATTATTCACATAAATGGAGCATCATTATTTTTTATTTGTTTATACCTACACATCGGACGAGGAATATACTATGGATCATTTATACAAACAATAACATGAACAATCGGAGTAATTATATTCTTCTTAATTATAGCCACCGCTTTCCTAGGATACGTATTACCATGGGGACAAATATCATTCTGAGGAGCAACTGTCATTACAAATTTATTATCAGCCATCCCTTATCTAGGAAATAATATTGTACAATGAATTTGAGGGGGTTTTGCAGTGGATAATGCAACATTAACGCGATTCTTTGCCCTACACTTTATTCTACCATTTATTATTATAGCTCTCGCAATAATCCATCTACTTTTCCTCCACCAAACAGGATCATTTAATCCTTTAGGAACCACAAATAATGTTGATAAAGTTCAATTTCACCCTTACTTTACATCAAAAGATCTAGTAGGATTTATTATAGCCCTAATAATATTTACCTTATTTATTCTAATGTTTCCTTATATAATAGGAGACCCTGACAACTTCACCCCAGCAGACCCCCTAGTAACCCCTGCTCATATCAAACCAGAATGATACTTCTTATTTGCATATGCAATTTTACGGTCAATCCCTAATAAACTAGGAGGAGTAATTGCCCTATTCCTATCAATCTTAGTATTAATAATTATACCTTTATTTAAAAAAAAGATCAACAATAACACATTTTATCCTATAAATAAAATTTTATTTTGAAGATTCACAATAACCAGATATCTATTAACATGAATTGGAGCTAAACCTGTAGAGGAACCTTACATTTTAACAGGACAGTTATTAACAATTTCATATTTCTTATTTTTTCCAGTTCTATTTACTTTCTCAAAAATATGAGATAAAATAATATTTAAAAACTAGCCAATGAACTTGTATAAGTATATATTTTGAAAATATAAAAAAAGATAATTCCTCTTATTGGCTTATACTAAAAATAATTAACTAAAAAATTAGGGAAAAAATAGCCATTTTTAAACCAAAAAAAAACATTAAAAAATTTAAAGAAACAGGAAGAAATCTCTTCCAAGCTAAATACATAAGTTTATCATAACGATAACGAGGAAGGGTCCCTCGAACTCAAATAAATATAAAAGAAACAAAAACAACAAGATAAAAAAATATTAAATTAATAAGAGACCCGCTAAAAAAAAGAAAAACAAATAATATCCTTATAAATAAAATTCTTGAATACTCAGCTATAAAAATTAAAGCAAAACCCCCTCCACTATACTCAACATTAAACCCAGAAACTAATTCTGATTCTCCTTCTGCAAAATCAAAAGGAGTCCGATTAGTTTCAGCCAACCTAGAAGTAAATCAAATTATTGATAAAGGAATAGAAATAAAAAAAAATCAAACATACTCTTGGTAAACCATTAAATCAAAAATTCTAATGCTAGTAATCAAAAATAAAAAAGAAAGAAGAATAATAGCAAGACTTACTTCATAAGAAATAACTTGTGCAACACAACGTAAACCCCCTAATAATGAATAATTAGAATTAGACGACCATCCTGCAATTATAATTGTATAAACAGAAAGACTAGAACAACAAAGAAAAAATATAAACCCTAAAGAAAAATGTAAAAATCCAGAAAAAAAAGGTAAACAAAATCATAATAACAAAGAAATAAATAAATTAAAAACAGGAGAAAAATAATAAGAAACAAAATTAGATATAGTAGGATTACTTTGCTCCTTACAAAATAACTTAATAGCATCACTAAAAGGCTGAATTAAACCTATAAAACCAACCTTATTAGGACCCTTACGAATCTGAATATAGCCTAAAATCTTACGCTCGAATAAAGTCAAAAATGCAACCCCAATCAACACTCCTAAAATCAAAATAATATAAGAAATAAACAATAAAAATAAATCAAAAATATACAAATATTACTTGTATAAAATACATTTAAAGATCCTAAATCAATTGCACTACTCTGCCAAAGTAACAATAATATTCAAAATAAAATAATATATTATATATTCGGTCCTCTCGTACTAAAATATATTAAAAATTTAAAGATAGAAACCAACCTGGCTCACGCCGATTTAAACTCAGATCATGTAAAATTTTAAAAGTCGAACAGACTTAATATTCAAGCTTCTACACCTAAAATAAATTTTAATCCAACATCGAGGTCGCAAACTTTTCTTTTAATATGAACTCTAAAAAAAAATTACGCTGTTATCCCTAAGGTAATTTATTTTAAACTTATAAAAATAGATTTTAAATTCAAATATAATTGATTATAATTAAAAGAGTTTATCTTATCTTTCAGTCACCCCAACCAAATTATTAAAAAAATAAAATTTTTAAAATTCCAAAAAAAATTCCAAATAATTAAAAATTAAACTCTATAGGGTCTTCTCGTCTTTTAAACAAATTTAAGCCTTTTAACTTAAAAGTAAAATTCAATAAAAATAATAAAGAGACAGAAATTTTCTTGTCCAATCATTCATTCCAGCTTCCAATAAAAAAGCTAATTATTATGCTACCTTTGCACAGTCAAAATACTGCGGCAATTTAACTAATCATTGAGCAGATCAAACCTTAAATTATAATCAAAAAGACATGTTTTTAATAAACAGGCAGAAAATAATATTTGCCGAATTCCTTTTTATTACCTAAAAATAAAATAATTAAATACATATTTATCTACTAATTTAATCATTATAACTAAAGAAAATAGATTCAACAAAAATTTTTAATATAAAACCTAAAATAAATATAAATCTTAAAAACAATAAAATTAACTATTAAATTATTCATATGATTAACAATCTAAATTATACAAAATATAAAATCTGAATAATTTTTAGAAGTATAAATAAAAGCTCATCCCTTTAAATATTTCCTAATAAAATTTATAAGTTAAAAATTAACTAATAAATAAATAATAAAAGAATTAAATTCTTTTCTTAAAAAACTAGATATATTAAAAAACGAATAACGTTTCATTTCTAACTAAAAATTATGAAAATTTATGAAAAAATTAAACATATAATTAATTAGAACTTTTTAATTCGAGAAAATTTTATATTAAATTTCTAATTAATTAACCCTGATACACAAGGTACTAAAAATAAATTATACTTATAAAAATATAAAAAAATTCAATCACTTTACTAATAAGCTATAATAAAAATAAATTTTTCCATTAAAATAATAAATTAAAAAATAATTTAACTAAAATAAATAAATAATTTAACTCATAATCAAATTATACTGAATTGAACAGTAATCTTTTTAATGTAAATAAAAAACTTCCCTTAAAGCTTTAATTTGTTTAATCCTAGATACACTTTCCAGTAAATCTACTATGTTACGACTTATCTCAAATAAATGAGAGCGACGGGCAATATGTACACATTTTAGAGCTAAAATCACATCTAATATATATAAAATATTACTATCAAATCCAATTTAATAAAATTATTTAAAATTATAAACCAAAAATAAATTTAATGTAACCCATTTCTTCTTTTCTATAAACTGCACCTTGATCTGAAATAAACTAAAATATACTTATTGAAAATTATAATTCTTATAAAATATTCAAAAACAACGATATACAAGCATAAAAGAAAAGTAAAACTAATCGTGGATTATCAATTACAGAACAGGTTCCTCTGAATAGACTAAAATACTGCCAAATTTTTTAATTTTTAAGAAAATAACTAATACTAATCTAGTATTTAAATTTACAATTATAATAATAGGGTATCTAATCCTAGTTTAATATTAATTTTAACAACTTCAAATATTAATAAAAAAATTATATTAAAATTTAAATTTCACTTAAAAACTTTAATAAAAATTTTACTTAAATAAATTAATTATTAACCAATAAATTTTAACTGAATTATTTGTATAACCGCAATTGCTGGCACAAATTTTATCAAATCTTTAATCAATTACTAAAACTTACTTAAATAATTTTTTAATATTAAAGACTGCAATAAAAATATTTTTAATTAAAAAATTACATATAAAATAATGATAAATTAAAATTTCAAGCCAAAATAAAACTCTATTTAAAATAAATAAAAATTAAAAATAAAATAAAAATATAAAAATAAAATAAATCAAATTATTTAAAGAAAAAATAAATTAAAATAAATTTTTAATTAAAACATTACATATAATTAAAATTAATTTACTAATAAAAATAAAAAATAATTTAAAATTAATTTTTTATAAAAAAAAGTACATTTTTTTAAAAAAGTAAAAAAAAAAAATCAGTACTCCCTACCTAATTTTTTTCATTTTAAATAGCACTTAAAATTACCCCTAAAATTAAATAAAAAATAATTAAAATGAAAAATAAATAATTATGATAAAATAAATTCCACCATAAATAAAAATTAAATTTTCTTAAAAAAATAATTAAAATGAAATTTTTTTAAAAATAAAAAATAAATATGAAAATTTCAAATAAAATAAAACTAAAACTAGCTACTCTAAAATATAATTTTAATTATATCTTGAAGTAACAAATGTAAAATTAAAAAATAATAGATTAATACCTTAAAAATTTATTTTAAATATTTAAGAACAAAACATTAAAAACCAAAATTTTAAATAAAATTCTATTTTTTAGTTAAAATAGAATTTAAAATATTAATCTATTAATATGTATAAGCAATAAGAAATTAAATTTAGTAATGGAATTTATTAATTAATATGAAATAATTCTTTAAAGGATTAGTAATAGTAAGGCTTAAAGCAGACTTTATTGGAATATTAAAGAAAATAAGTATATTATATAAATGATTTAATTATTATAAAAAATGAAAATAATAATTTATTCTAATTATATATAAATAGGACATAATTATATTTATATATTATTATTCAATTAATATATATATATATATAAATATATAATATATTTATTCTATGATAAGCCTTATTTATTAATTAAACAATTATTTAATTTTTACCTATTATAAAATTAAAATAATATTAATATAGCAGTTTTTCTCTCTATTAATTAAACTGAGATCTATTCATTCGAAAATTAGATATTAAGTTAAAACTAATGATAAATTACTTTACTTTTTTTCTTAATATTTAATTATCCAATTATATTAATTATTATAATATAAATATATATATATATATAAAAATTTAATTTTATTATCATTAAGATAATATATAATTAAATTTGACTTATTAGATAAAAATTAGTTAAATAGAATAAGTTAATTTTTATATACAATTTGAATTCTAAATTCTACTATTTTAAATAACTTAGAATTATAGGGATAGTTAAAAAAATACTTATTCTAGTAAAAATAAAACTCCCTTTAATTAAACTCAACTAATAACTTTCCAAATTATAAATTAAAACAATAATAATTCAAAATAACAAAATAAAATTATATATAAACTAAATTTATAGTTTAAAAATTTTATTTGTATTATAAACACA